CTGATTGCAGAGTTGATCATTCGGACCCTTCAATTCATAGATGTGGATCTCGGACCTATGAATGGGGATATTCCCGATACTCACAAAGAAAAGGGGAAGTGACTTGGACAAAAAGGGAAGTGACTTGGACAAAAAGAGAAGTGACTTGGACAAAAAGAAACGAAGTGACTTAGACAAATCTTGTTTGTCGATAGCCTCGGACCAATCAATCGAATATTGATTAATACGGAATCGATCGAACACTACTTGAAAACGCTTCTTCTGTTCAGAAACGAAATCTTCCAAATGTTCCTGGAAATTCTTGCTCCCATTGGACCATTTGTATCTATATGCATCAGGATCCCGATTCATGGATCTCTCGGTTCGAGAAATAAGAGGATCAAACCATTTCTTCTGACTCTTTTTCAAATTCGATAAATGTTGGTTGATCGTATATTTCATTACAGTTATATGATTCAGAGTATCATTTCCTATTTGATCCCTTTGAATTCCATATTCGAAGTTGCGATCGGATCTATTCATTAAAAAGAATCGATTCGATACATTTCTTATGTACCCGTAGGTGCTATATTGGATTTGAATCAGATTTCGGATCAATCTATATTGATTGACTGCCTCCATTATGTTGTTGCTAGCAAATACCGCTGTTTTTAGTTTTGGATCTTCCAAATCATTCCCGCAGTGGATCCGGACCGATTTTTTTCTGATCCTTCGATAAAAAGATTCATTCTCTTCATAAAAAAGAGGAGGTAGAACCAATAAAGATTTCTTTTTCGATTCATCTCTGGAGTTGAATACCTCATTCAAGAATTTTTTTTGATCCAACCCGTAGGAATCAATAGAAAAGGCAAATCCCCTATGATACACCAGATCCGGCTCGGTTATTGATAGAGTGAATAGATCTGCCATTTCTTGAAATCTCTCTTCTGATTCAAAATCGTGGTGTAACGTGTATCCCCCTTTGTTCCGGTCATGGAATAGATGAAATAAATCAAAAAATGGATTCTTGTTCAAGAATGAAATCTTATTGGAACTGTCCATATCCGATTCATCCTTCGGAACCATATCACATCCCGGATCTGATGAAATAGGATGAATTGAGACGGTTTTTTGTAAATACGTAATTATCTTGAATATATCAACCATTTCCTTATTTTCCGATCGCCTGGAAGGGACAAAAGAAACATCTTGTTTTTTCTTCCAAAATCTCTGATCTCTAGTGGACCTCTCAGTAGGATTCGAACCCAGATGAAGTTCTGACCATCTGTCAGAGAAAAAAGAACGAATTGATCTTGTAGGATTCCCAAGAAATTCTTCGATTTCTTCCGGAAGCAGATGATTATTCATCCGCTTCTCACGTTCCGTGAATAGCCGGGACATTGAGGAAGATCCAAAAAGGCATTTCGGGAATCGATCTGATTCTATCTCTGTTCGTTCCGTTTGAAGAAAGGAAGGATCCAAAAGAATCGATCTTTCTTTTAGTTGCTGAATCTCTGTTTGATCGATCAATGTGTGATATTCTGAATCCTCATTTCTAATGGAATCGAAATGATCTATGGATTGATCAGAAGATCCTTTCAATTGGCTAGAATCCGTTACTTGAACGAAAATAGATCTTGTGGAATCATATTGAATATTTGACAATACATTCCGTACCTTGCTAAAAAACCGATCCTTGTTTCCCAACCACACATTGTCTAACCAAATCAAATTCTCTCTCGATACGTTCCTCAAAAAATCCAATTCGTGCTGATTCTTCCCCCAACTAACGAAGAGATCTTGGCGGAATTGCCACATATGAAATTGAGCACAATTTTGCAAAGAAATACCCCACTTGTTTCTCGAGAAGAGATGGGAAACATGCTCAATATCATTTGATTGAATAGTTGCCTCAGCTCCTTGCTGTTTGAAGAAACCCTTCCCTTCAATTGGTCTTTTTTCACGAAAAGCAGACATGAGATAACAAATCAAGTCTTTCCCTAAGATTTCGAATAGCTGTCCCGAATTCAAGTTGATTATGTTTCGCTTCTTCCTCGGAGAAAGACGATCAAACAATTCCCAATCATGGTCCTTGCGGATCGGATCATCCATATAGGATAAAAAAAGAAACTCCAGATATTTGCTATCTTTCTCTTTGAATGAGATCTCAATTCCAGCTACGGTTTCATTAGATATCTTACAACTAAAATCCCTCTTTTTTCCGATCCGGTTCCTCCACCATCGCGAACTCCGCATGATACACTTTTTATTTATTGGGAGAACCCAAGTAATCTCTTGCGGATCCATGAAACAACTCTCAGAAATCTTTTTCCCTTTTGGAAGATACAGGAGCGAAACAATCAACCTATTGATATTGGAAGACCAAAAAGATTCTTCCAATGTCTCATTTCTGGGTCCAATGGAATTCATAGGTATAGGAAGAAGCCCCATCAAATAGAGATTTTTTCTTTCGACCATCTTTCGATTGTTAATACGAGATATAAGGACCGCTACTACAAGC